TAGATGGAGCTGCCATGAAACGACTTATTAGCAGATTAATAAATCACTTCGGGATGGCATATACATCACACATCCTGGATCAAGTTAAAACTTTGGGTTTCCGGCAAGCCACTGCTACATCCATTTCATTAGGAATTGATGATCTTTTAACAATGCCTTCTAAGAGGTGGTTAGCCGAAGATGCTGAACAACAAAGTTTAATTTTGGAAAGACACTATCATTATGGGAATGTACATGCGGTAGAAAAATTACGTCAATCCATTGAAATATGGTATGCTACCAGCGAATATTTGAAACAAAAAATGAATACTAATTTTCGGATGACTGATCCCTCTAATCCAGTCTATTTAATGTCCTTTTCAGGAGCTAGGGGAAATGCATCTCAGGTACACCAATTAGTAGGTATGAGAGGATTAATGTCGGATCCCCAAGGGCAAATGATTGATTTACCCATTCAAAGCAGTTTACGCGAAGGACTTTCTTTGACGGAATATATAATTTCTTGCTATGGAGCTCGTAAAGGGGTTGTAGATACTGCTGTACGAACATCAGATGCTGGATACCTTACACGTAGACTTGTTGAAGTAGTTCAACACATTATTGTACGCAGAACGGATTGTGGTACTATTCGAAGTATTTCCGTAAGTCCTCGAAATGGGATGACGGAACGAATTTTTATCCAAACACTAATTGGTCGTGTATTAGCAGACGATATATATATAGGTCTACGATGCATTGCCGCCCGAAATCAAGATATTGGGATTGGACTTGTCAATCGATTCATAACCTTTCGAGCACAACCAATATATATTCGAACTCCATTTACTTGCAGGAGTACATCTTGGATCTGCCAATTATGTTATGGTCGGAGTCCCACTCACGGTGACCTGGTCGAATTGGGAGAAGCTGTAGGTATTATTGCGGGTCAGTCAATTGGGGAACCAGGGACTCAACTAACATTAAGAACTTTTCATACTGGCGGAGTATTCACGGGCGGTACTGCCGAACATGTACGAGCTCCCCTTAATGGAAAAATAAAATTCAATGAGGATTTGGTTCATCCCACACGTACCCGTCATGGACATCCCGCTTTTCTATGTTCTATAGACCTGTATGTAACTATTGAAAGTCAGGATATTATTCATAATGTAAATATTCCCCCCAAAAGTTTTATTTTAGTTCAAAATGATCAATACGTAAAATCAGAACAAGTGATTGCTGAGATTCGTGCCGGAACATCCACTTTAAATTTTAAAGAGAAGGTTCTAAAACATATTTATTCTGAATCAGAGGGAGAAATGCACTGGAGTACAAATGTCTACCATGCACCTGAATATACTTATGGTAATGTTCATCTATTACCAAAAACAACTCATTTATGGATATTAGCAGTAGGTACGTGCAGATCCAGTATTGTCTGTTTTTCTCTCCACAAGGATCAAGATCAAATAAATGTTCATTCTTTTTCTCTCAAAGAAAGATATATCTCTGACCTATCAGTAACTAATGATCCAACGAGACATAAATTGTTTAGTTCGGATTCTTCTAGTAAAAAAAGGGGGGGGGCTCCTGATTATTCAAGACCTGATCGAAGCATATCAAATGGCCATTGGAATTTAAAATATCCTTCTATTCTCCACGAAAATTTTTATTTTTTGGCGAAGAGGCGAAGAAATAGATTGATCATTCCATTACAATATGATCAAGAGCGCGAGAAAGAACTAATACCCCGTTTTGGTGTTTCGATTGAAATACCCATAAATGGTATTTTACGTAGAAATAGTATTCTTGCTTATTTCGACGATCCCCGATACCGAAGAAACAGTTCAGGGATTACTAAATATGATGGGACTGTGGAGATCGATTCAATCGTCAAAAAAGAGGATTTGATTGAATATCGAGGAGTAAAAGAATTTAGTCCAAAATACCAAATGAAAGTAGATCGATTTTTTTTCATTCCCGAGGAAGTGCATGTCTTACCTGGATCTTCGTTGATAATGGTCCGGAACAATAGTATTATTGGAGTGGATACACCACTCACTTTAAATACAAGAAGCCGAGTAGGGGGATTGGTCCGAGTGGGGAGAAAAAAAAAAAGTATTGAACTAAAAATATTTTCTGGGGATATCCATTTTCCTGGAGAGACGGATAAGATATCCAGGCACGGCGGCATTTTGATACCCCCGGGAACGGGAAAAATAAATTCTAAGGAATCAAAAAAATTGAAAAATTTGATCTATGTCCAACGGATCACACCTACTAAGAAAAAGTATTTTGTTTTGGTTCGACCCGTAGTCACATATGAAATAGCGGATGGGACCAATTTAGCAACACTTTTCCCCCAGGATCTTTTGCAGGAAGGGGATAATGTCCAACTTAGAGTTGTTAATTATATCCTTTATGGAAATGGCAAGCCAATTCAAGGACTTTATCACACAAGCATTCAATTAGTTCGGACTTGCTTGGTATTGGATTGGAACCAAGAACAAAATGGTTCTATAGAGGGGGTTCGTGCTTCTTTTGTTGAAATAAGGACAAATGATCTAATTTGCGATTTCATAAGAATTGAGTTAGTCAAGTCCCCTATTTCGTATACCGGAAAAAGAAATTGTCCGGTGGGTTCAGGATTGATTAACCATAATAGATTAGATTACACCAATATTAATCCTTTTTATGCCAAGGCAAAGATTCAATCACTTACCAAACATAAAGGAACTTGTGGTACGTTGTTGAATCAAAATAGGGAATGCCAATCTTTGAAAATTTTGTTATCATCCAACTATTCTCGAATTGGTCCATTCGATGGTTTGAAATATAACAATGTGACAAAAGAATCAATTAAAGCGGATCTTATAATTCCAATTAGGAATTCGTTAGGCCCCTTAGGTACAGTAGTACTCAAAATTGTGAATTTTTATTCATCTTGCCATTTAATAACTTATAATCAGATTTTGTTAAAGAAATATTTGTTACTTAACAAATTGAGTCAGACTTTCAAAGTACTTAAATATTTTTTAATAGATGAAAATAAGGGGATTTATAATCCCGATCCGTGTAGTAACATCATTTTTAATCCATTCGATTTAAATTGGCGTTTTCTCCACCACGATTTTTGTGATGAGACGTCCACAATTATTAGCCTTGGACAATTTTTTTGTGAAAATGTATGTCTATTCAAATACGGATCACAGAAAAAATCTGGTCAAGTTCTAATTGTTCATGTTGACTACTTAGTAATAAGATCAGTCAAGCCCTATTTGGCTACTCCAGGAGCAACGGTTCATGGTCATTATGGAGAAATCCTTCACGAGGGAGATACATTAGTTACATTTATATATGAAAAATCAAGATCTGGTGACATAACGCAAGGTCTTCCAAAAGTGGAACAAGTGTTAGAAGTGCGTTCGATTGATTCAATATCGATAAATCTCGAAAAGAGGGTTAAAGGTTGGAATGAACGTATATCAAGAATTCTTGGAATCCCTTGGGGATTCTTGATTAGCACGGAGCTAATCATCGCCCAAAGCCGTATCTCTTTGGTTAATAAGATCCAAAAGGTTTATAAATCTCAGGGGGTACAGATCCATAATAGACATATAGAGATTATTGTCCGTCAAGTAACATCAAAAGTGTTGGTTTCAGAAGATGGAATGTCTAACGTTTTTTCACCCGGAGAGCTAATCGGATTGTTGCGAGCGGAACGAGCAGGGCGTGTTTTGGATGAAGCGATCCGTTATCGAGCAATCTTATTGGGAATAACGAGGGCATCTCTTAATACTCAAAGTTTTATATCCGAGGCTAGTTTTCAAGAAACTGCTCGAGTTTTAGCAAAAGCTGCTCTACGAGGTCGTATTGATTGGTTGAAAGGCCTGAAAGAAAATGTTGTTCTAGGGGGAATTGTACCTGTTGGTACCGGATTCGAAAAATTAGTGCATCATTCAAGGCAACACAAAAACACTCATTTGAAAATCAAAAAGAAAAATTTGTTTGAAGGAAAGATGAGAAATATCTTATTTCACCATAGATAATTTTTTAGTTCTTGCGTCCCAAACAATTTTCATGAGACATCAGAACAATTATTGACACGATTTAATGATTCCTAAAAGGAGACTCGTTTTTTATATTAGAATTTCATTATCTGGTCCAATTTTCCTATTTGATTGATAATAAAGATCATAATGAATTAAAAAATAAAGATCATAATGAATTAAAAGGAATTAATGGTTTGGATCGTGTATCAACGGTCAATCCTCGGTAGAAAGTTCCATCGGAACAATTATTTATTTCAGATATCTCGTCTCGTTGTTTAAAAAAAAAAAACAACGAGCAAGTATGGGGAAAAATGACAAGAAGATATTGGAACATTAATTTGGAAGAAATGCTGGAAGCACGAGTTTATCTTGGTCATAATACTAAGAAATGGAATCCTAAAATGGCACCTTTCATCTCCGCAAAACGTAAAGGTATTCATATTACAAATCTTACGAAAACTGCGCGTTTTTTATCAGAGGCCTGTGATTTAGTTTTTGATGCAGCAAGTAGAGGAAAAGACTTTTTAATCGTTGGTACAAAAAAAAAAAAAAGAGCAGCTGATTCAATAACATCCGCTGCAATAAAGGCTCGGTGCCATTATATTAATAAAAAATGGCTTGGTGGTATGTTAACGAATTGGTCCACTACGAAAACGAGACTTCAAGAGCTCAGGGATTTAAGAGCCCAACAAGGGATGGGAAAATTCAACCGTCTCCCCAAAAGGGATGTAGCAATCTTGAAGAGACGATTATCCACCCTGCAAACATATCTGGGTGGGATCAAATATATGGCAGGGTTACCCGATATTGTAATTATCTTTGATCAGAAAGAAGGATATAAGGCTCTTCGAGAATGTGTCATTTTGGGGATTCCGACGATTTGTTTAATCGATACAAATTGTGACCCGGATCTCGCAGATATTTCGATTCCAGCCAACGACGACACTATCGCCTCAATCCAATTTATTCTTAACAAATTAGTATCCGCAATTTGTGAAGGTCGTTCTAGTTCTAGTTATATAAGAAATCATTGATTATTAATAATTAATAATAAGTAAATAAGTAATAATTAATAATAAGATATTAATATAATTAATAATATATTAATAATTAATAATAATAAGATTAAGATTAAGATTAAGATGGATAAGTCAATTACTTCGGGAAACTTCATAAATTTTATTTATTTGATTTATTTGATCGGTTGCTATTCCTGGATTTCAAAAAAAAAAAGATAAAAAAAAAGTACAAAGTACTCAGATTGGGGATATTATGTGATTACTTAGTATCCTATATGTGATTACTTAGTATCCTAAATATACGATTAATGATTAAAGTGGGTCAGTTAAGAAAGAGGTGGTAGAATCAAAATAATTTTTTTTTTGAAGTTCAATTTCTGTCAGAGGACAATATGAATGTTATACCATGTTCCATTAACACATTCAAAGGGCTATATGATATATCGGGTGTAGAAGTAGGCCAACATTTATATTGGCAAATAGGAGGTTTACAAGTCCATGCCCAAGTACTTATCACTTCTTGGGTCGTAATTGCTATCTTATTAGGTTCAGTTACCATAGCTGTTCGGAATCCACAAACCATTCCGGCCGACGGTCAGAATTTCTTCGAATATATCCTTGAATTCATTCGGGACTTGAGTAAAACTCAGATTGGAGAAGAATATGGTCCTTGGGTTCCCTTTATTGGAACTATGTTCTTATTTATTTTTGTTTCTAACTGGTCAGGTGCTCTTTTACCTCGGAAAATCATACAGTTACCTCATGGGGAGTTAGCTGCGCCCACGAATGATATAAACACTACTGTTGCTTTAGCTTTACCCACGTCAGTGGCATATTTTTATGCGGGTCTTACAAAAAAGGGTTTGAGTTATTTTGGTAAATACATTCAACCAACTCCAATACTTTTACCAATTAACATCCTAGAAGATTTCACAAAACCTTTATCGCTTAGTTTTCGACTTTTCGGAAATATACTGGCTGATGAATTAGTAGTTGTTGTTCTTGTTTCTTTAGTCCCTTCAGTAGTTCCTATACCCGTCATGTTCCTTGGATTATTCACAAGCGGCATTCAAGCTCTTATTTTTGCAACTTTAGCCGCGGCTTATATAGGTGAATCCGTGGAGGGTCATCATTGACTAGCTTTCGAAATTTTTTTTTTTTCAACCTTATCCCAATTCATGTGGAGTTCAATTTAATATAATCGACTTGGCGAGAAATCATAATAGATAAAAATTTTATATATGGTATAGAGTCGTAGCAGGAAAGATGTACAATATTATTTAATTTAATTAATTGTAAAAAAATCTTAGGAAAAAGAGATCATCTAGATCTTTTTCCTAAGATTTTGGCTTATTTATATTACTCCAATAAAATAAATTGATATTGTATTTATATTTTATTTGTTTTTGTTTAGTTTTAGTTATTTATATTTGTTTAGTTAATTACAATATTACAACAATTTAAAATTTGAATAAGAATTGTTATCTTTTTACGACGTAAGACTAAAAAAAGCTAGTTTAGCTTAGGAAAATGAAACTGGACATATGTAATAAATAGTTATAAGTCTGTCCAGCCCCCCCATATGGTTCAAAAAAAAAGAATTCTAGAATCATATTCAATAGGCGGTTTACGTTATGGAAGAAACAAATGTATATGTGATATTAGAAATTCACTAGTTATAGTGAGGCTCTTTTATCTTATTCTTATATAATATCTTTTATCTTATTCTTAATTCTTATATAATATATTATTTATTATTTATTTTTCATTTCACAGCTCACTGCACTTAGATGGGATTCCAATAGAAAGTGCTTCCGCTTTGTCTGTGATTGGGGATTGAGCAAATAAACAGATGAACATTGAATGAAAAATAAGTTTAGAATAAAGAAATGCAATGATTAGAATCATATGCATCTAGATTTACAAAAACTCCATCATGTATAAGAACTAAAAACAAGATTTTGAAGTATTTCCGTATTTCTGATGATTAATTGGTTGATTGTATCATTAACTATTTCTTTTTTTTTGTGTAAGGAGCTTAGTTTACCATGAATCCACTGATTTCTGCCGCTTCTGTTATTGCTGCTGGATTGGCCGTAGGGCTTGCTTCTATTGGACCTGGGGTCGGTCAAGGTACTGCTGCGGGTCAAGCTGTAGAAGGTATTGCGAGACAGCCAGAAGCAGAGGGTAAAATACGAGGTACTTTATTGCTAAGTCTGGCTTTTATGGAAGCTTTAACAATTTACGGACTGGTCGTGGCATTAGCACTTTTATTTGCGAATCCATTTGTTTAATTCTAGAAGAAAAGTACGTAATGTACTTTTTTTTTGACTTAGACTCGCCATTTGTTTTTTCGAATTATATCAACATTTCGCTCTAACAATTACTTATTCGTTGAGAGAATACCTCCGGGAAGGACGGATTTTAGGATTAGTAATTAGCGGATCCTCTCGCTTTTTTCCTTCCCTTTTTAGTTCTTAGTATAATGGAAACCTTTTTTTAGGATGCGTTGCAACGCGACAAACGAGGTATTTTGCAATTGGCATAATACCCAGGACCGAACCCAACCCAATTAAGTATCTTCTTGGAAACTAGAAACTTTAATTAGAATAAAATAAAAAATAAGATTTAATTAAAAAAAAATGAAAATAAATTAAATCAAATAAATTTATCTATTCCCAATAAAAAATCCCATAACATAAAAAAAGAAATCAACCAAAAAGGGGGGGGCGAAGTGATACAAAAAGAACTCTGTTCTTTGTTAGTCCTATCTATTAAGAGGAGAGTATATGAAAAGTGTAACCGATTCTTTTGTTTCCTTGGACCACTGGCCATCCGCCGGGGGTTTTGGGTTTAATACCGATATTTTAGCAACAAATCCAATAAATCTAAGCGTAGTACTGGGTGTATTGATTTATTTTGGAAAGGGAGTGTGTGCGAGTTGTGTATTTCAAAAATAGGTTGGATCCGACCGGCTGCACTTTTTTTTATTATTTATTTTTTTTATTTTATAAATAAGGATAAAATAAATAGGATAAAAGATGTGCATGATCCCGACGAATTACTTCTGAATAAATTAAGTAATCATATGTAAGAACCATAGCATTTCGTAATTCATTGGTACATTGACTTTGATTCTCTATCAACCAATAATGTGGGACCATTAACATGGTTAAAGCTAAACTGTTTGAAGTCCAGGCACAACAAACACGGTACTCTTTCTACCACTATGTTAGTACTAAGGTGGTTTAAAAATAAAAAATGCATAGTTGCTAATTTATCCGATATAGAACACTCATATCGATAAAATAATTTGAACCATTTCCTAAGGAAAAAGGCACTTCCTTTTTTATTCAATGCTGAATAGACAACCTATGTTATGTATAGAATGAGAATTTTTGAATTTGAATATTGAAGGAATATTGAATAAATAAAACTAACTAAAAGAAAACTAAATCGAAAAAATAAAAAAAAAAAATAATTAATAAAACAATAAAAAAAAAAAATAACATAACAAATACAAATAAAAAATAAAGAAACAACTTTGCTGACAATTATAGATTTTTTGTCTGGTCAGAAGAGTCCTCCGAATAAACTCTGGTCTTGTATAAGATAAATTTTAATATCTTTGAATACGAACAGAAAAGAGAGAGAGGGTAGGCTCATTACATTAAAATATATGGAATGCCCATAAATTCAAAAATGAAGCGTGAGAGCCAAATGAATTGAAAGGTTCATGTTTGGTTCGGGAAGAGATCATGTAAGTTGTGAAATTAATTAATAGTAACAAAATCGACTTTCATTAAATGATTTATTAGATAATCGAAAACAGAGGATCTTGAGTACTATTCGAAATTCAGAAGAATTACGTAAAGGAGCTATTGAGCAACTCGAAAAAGCCCGGGCACGCTTACGTAAAGTGGAAACGAAAGCAAATGAATATCGAGTGAATGGATACTCCGAGATAGAACGAGAAAAAGAAAATTTGATTAATGCCACTTGTGATAGTTTGGAACGATTAGAAAATTACAAAAATGAAACCCTTCTTTTTGAACAACAAAGAGCGATTAATCAAGTCCGACAGCGAGTTTTCCAACAAGCCTTACAAGGAGCTCTAGGTACTCTGAATAGTTGTTTGAATAGTGAGTTACATTTTCGTACCATCAGTGCTAATCTTGGCATTCTTGGGGCTATGGAAGAATAGTCCTTCTATTTTTTTTAGTTTAGAATTTAGGCATTATTTTTTCCTTTACTTCCGAAAAAGAATTAATAGACGCTAATGGTAACCCTTCGAGCCGACGAAATTAGTAATATTATCCGTGAACGTATTGAACAATATAATAGAGAAGTAAAGGTTGTGAATACCGGCACCGTACTTCAAGTGGGTGACGGAATTGCTCGTATTCATGGTCTTGATGAAGTAATGGCAGGTGAATTAGTAGAATTCGAAGAGGGTACAATAGGTATTGCTTTGAATTTGGAATCAAATAATGTTGGCGTTGTGTTAATGGGCGACGGTTTGATGATACAAGAGGGAAGTTCTGTAAAAGCAACAGGAAAAATTGCTCAGATACCGGTAAGTGAGGCTTATTTGGGTCGTGTTATAAATGCTCTAGCAAAACCTATTGATGGCAGAGGGGAAATTTCAGCTTCTGAATCTCGCTTAATTGAATCTCCCGCTCCAGGTATTATTTCTAGGCGTTCCGTATATGAGCCTCTCCAAACAGGGCTTATTGCTATTGATGCGATGATACCTATAGGACGCGGCCAGAGAGAATTAATTATTGGGGATAGACAGACTGGTAAAACAGCAGTAGCTACGGATACGATTCTAAATCAAAAAGGTCAAAATGTAATATGTGTTTATGTAGCTATTGGTCAAAAAGCATCTTCCGTAGCTCAAGTAGTGACTACATTCCAGGAACAAGGGGCTATGGAATACACTATTGT